AATAAGGTGCCTGAGAAAAGGAATATCTTGATAGGATGGATTATGTAATTTATTTACCCTTATTATACATTTTAGAATTAAACTAAAACTAAAGAAATCAAAATTCTCTGTGCATCTTACACTAATATATAAAAAGATAAGCTAAATAAGCTATTAGGTTCATACCCTACTTATAGAAGTCTAACCTTCTTCTTTTTAATTAATACATCTAAAATAATATTTTTTACAATCGTTATTATTAGAACCTTAATTGTAATTAATTCAAGAAATTGATTAAGTATATGAATAGGACTAGAAATTAATTTGATAACATTTATTCCAATAATTTCAGAAAATAATAATAAAAAAATTTCTCAATCAATAATAATTTATTTTCTAATTCAAAGAATTGGTAGAATAATTCTTATATTTTCATTATTATTAAGAACATTTGTTAGGGTCTCCCCAACTCTCTCAAGTAATATAATAATTTTAAATATAAGACTTCTATTGAAATTAGGAGCTGCACCATTCCATAATTGGTTACCAGAAATATTCAATAATATAAATTGGTACAAAATATTTATGTTAATAACATGACAAAAAGTAGCCCCTATTTATATATTAAGAAATATAAAACTAACTATAATTATCCCCCTATCTATTATATTATCTAGAATCATTGGAGCCATTGGAGGACTGAATTTAACCTCATTACGAAAAATTATAGCTTATTCCTCAATTAACCATTTAAGATGAATTTTATTTATGATATTTAATCAAACCCAATGATTTAAATATTTATTCATTTATTCAATTATAATATTGCTAATAATAATTTTCCTAAATAAATATAATTCATTTAATATTAACCAATTAATAAGTAAAATACCATCCTTTACAGAAAAGCTTACATTTTCAACCATATTATTAAGTATAGGAGGGATACCCCCATTTTTAGGATTTTTACCAAAATGAATAGCTATCCAATCTAATATTAATTTATTATTTATGTTAATACCCATAATTATAATATCTATAATTACCCTATTTTATTATATACGAATAATCAGAGCTATAATACTGCTGTACTCAGCAACTAATAAATGATTTAAAACATACAATTATAATATTAATTATATATACATAAATTTATTAATGCCATTATTATTAATTTTTAGTATCAATTAAATATTGAATATTGGAATCCCCCAATTCTAGTATTTGATTTTTAAATTACTTAAAAACCTTTAATTTTAATATTTACCAAAGCTTTAAGTTAATTAAACTATTAACCTTCAAAGTTAAAATTATGTATACCATAAGCTTTAAGATTCCAGTAAAATACTACTTTAAATTTGCAATTTAATATCATAACATTGACTATAGAATCTGATAAGAGGTTTACACCATTTATAAATTTACAATTTATAGCCTATATTCAGCCACCCTATCCTTGAATAAATGATTATTTTCTACTAATCACAAAGATATTGGAACATTATATTTCATCTTTGGTATATGATCTGGTATAATCGGATCATCATTAAGATGAATTATCCGAATTGAATTAGGTCAGCCAGGAATATTTATTGGTGATGATCAAATTTATAATGTTATTGTAACCGCCCATGCATTTATCATAATTTTTTTCATAGTTATACCAATCATAATTGGGGGGTTTGGAAATTGACTAGTACCTCTAATAATTGGGGCACCGGACATAGCATTCCCACGTATAAATAATATAAGATTCTGACTTTTGCCCCCATCACTAACTTTATTAATATCTAGAAGATTAATCGAAACAGGGGCAGGAACAGGTTGAACTGTTTATCCCCCTCTCTCAAATAGATTATTCCATAGAGGAGCATCAGTAGATTTAGCAATCTTCTCCCTCCATCTAGCAGGAGTTTCATCAATTTTAGGAGCTATTAATTTTATTTCAACAATTATTAACATAAAACCTGCAGGTATATCACCAGAACGCATCCCATTATTTGTATGATCTGTAGGAATTACAGCATTACTTCTTTTACTATCATTACCAGTTCTAGCAGGAGCCATTACCATGTTATTAACTGACCGAAATTTTAATACATCATTCTTCGATCCTACAGGAGGAGGGGACCCTATTTTGTATCAACACTTATTTTGATTTTTTGGACATCCTGAAGTTTACATTTTAATCTTACCTGGATTTGGATTAATTTCCCATATCATTATACAAGAAAGAGGAAAAAATGAAACATTTGGAGTTTTAGGAATAATTTATGCAATACTGGCTATTGGAATTTTAGGATTCATTGTATGAGCCCACCATATATTTACAGTAGGAATGGATGTTGATACACGAGCTTACTTTACATCTGCAACTATAATTATTGCAGTACCAACTGGAATTAAAATTTTCAGATGATTAGCAACATTACACGGAATAAAATTATCCTATTCACCCAGAATACTTTGAGCCCTAGGATTTGTATTTTTATTTACAATAGGAGGATTAACAGGTATTATCTTAGCTAATTCATCAATTGATATTATTCTCCACGATACATATTATGTAGTAGCCCACTTCCACTATGTCTTATCAATAGGAGCAGTATTTGCAATTATAGGAAGATTTATTCAATGATACCCCTTATTTACAGGAGTAACATTAAAAAATAAATGATTAAAAATTCAATTTATAATTATATTCTTAGGAGTTAATATAACCTTCTTCCCCCAACATTTTCTAGGACTAAGAGGTATACCACGACGATATTCTGATTACCCAGATTCATATTCAACTTGAAACATTATTTCATCTATAGGATCAACTATATCTATAATTGGGATTATAATATTTATTATAATTCTATGAGAAAGAATAATCTCTAAACGAAGAATTATCTTCAGAAACAATACAACATCAAGAATTGAATGATTTCAAAAAACACCCCCTATAGAACATTCATATCATGAACTCCCTATATTAACTTCATTCTAATATGGCAGAATAGTGCAATGAATTTAAGATTCATATATAAAGAATTATCTTTTATTAGAAATTGCAACATGAGCTAATTTATCCCTTCAAGATGCAACATCCCCTTTAATAGAACAATTAATATTCTTCCATGATTATACAATTATAATTTTAACAATAATCACAACCTTAGTAACTTTTACAATAATTATATTGACAATAAATAAATTAATCAATCGATTCCTATTAGAAGAACAAACAATTGAATTTATTTGAACCACCTTACCAGCCATTATCCTAGTTTTTATTGCATTACCCTCTCTCCATCTTCTTTATTTAATTGATGAAATCCACAATCCCACACTAACTATTAAATCAATTGGACATCAATGATACTGAAGCTATGAATATTCAGACTTTCACAACATTGAATTTGATTCATATATAAAAATTCCCAACAACAATGAATTTCGATTATTAGATGTAGATAATCGAGTCATTCTACCCATAAATACACAAATCCGTGTATTAGTAACAGCAGCAGATGTTATCCATTATTGAGCAATCCCATCATTAGGAATCAAAATCGATGCAACACCTGGTCGTCTCAACCAAGGAACCTTTAATATAAAACGACCAGGAATTATATTTGGACAATGTTCAGAAATCTGTGGAGCAAATCATAGATTTATACCCATTGTAATTGAAAGAATCCCTAGTAAAAACTTCATTAATTGAATAAATTCATCATTAAGTAACTAAAATGTTAGTATTGGTCTCTTAAACCAAAATATGGTAATTAACAAATACCCTTAATGAAAGAATTAGTTTAAAAAAAACATTAACTTGTCAAGTTAAAATTATTAATTTAATATTCTTTTATTCCTCAAATAAGACCAATATGATGAGAAACTCTATTTATCCTATTTATTATATTATACTTAATAATAAATTTTATTATTTACTGAATAAACAATAAAAATTTTAATGGAAATAAAGAATATTTAAAATCCAATAACTTTAAATGAAAATGATAACTAACTTATTCTCAACATTTGATCCATCAACCTCAATTAAAGTATCTATAAATTGAATTAGTTCTATTATATGCTTCTTAATCATTCCCCTAAGATTTTGAAATATACCTAATCGTATTTATATATTAGTATTTAAGTCTATTAATAAACTCCATATAGAATTCAAAATATTAATAGGAAAAAATTCTAAAGGAATAACTTTAATAATAATTAGATTATTCATATTTATTCTAAGTAATAATATTTTAGGACTATTACCCTATATCTTTACCAGTTCAAGACATATAACATTTACATTAACCCTAGCTATACCATTGTGAATTTCCCTAATACTATTTGGATGAATTAATCAAACAAATCATATATTTTCCCACCTAATTCCGCAAGGAACACCTTCAATTCTAATACCATTTATAGTTTTAATTGAAACTACTAGTAATATTATTCGACCAGGATCATTAGCAGTACGACTAACTGCTAATATAATTGCAGGTCACCTACTTATAAGACTTTTAGGGAATAATATTAAAAATAGAATAATACCAGTAATTTTAATTATTCAAATATTACTTATATTATTTGAACTTGCAGTAGCTTTAATTCAAGCTTATGTATTTTCAGTATTAAGAACCCTGTATTCTAGAGAAGTTATATATGAAAAATATTAATAACCACCCCTATCACCTTGTTGATTATAGACCATGACCTATTATTGGATCAATTGGAGCAATAACAATAACTTCGGGTATAGTATTATGATTCCATAAAAATGAAATATATCTATTATACCTGGGAATATTAATTAACTTATTAACTATATATCAATGGTGACGAGATATTGTACGAGAAAGAACCTTCCAAGGTAAACATACAATCAAAGTAGTTAATGGACTAAAAATTGGAATAATCCTATTCATCATCTCAGAAGTATTCTTCTTTATTTCCTTCTTCTGAGCATTTTTTCACAGAAGTTTATCACCAACAGTAGAAATTGGAATAAATTGACCACCAATTGGAATTAAAACATTCAACCCTATAGAAATCCCCTTATTAAATACCGTAATTTTACTATCATCAGGAATTTCAGTAACATGAGCCCATCATAGAATTATTAATAATATACACTCCCAAACAATTAAATCCCTAACTATTACAGTAATTTTAGGAATTTTATTTACTATATTACAAGCTTATGAATACATAGAAGCAAGATTCTGTATTAGTGATTCAGTATATGGATCTACCTTCTTTATAGCAACTGGGTTTCACGGAATCCATGTCATTATTGGAACAACATTTTTATTAATCTGTTTAATACGAACAACTAAATTTCATTTCTCAAAAAATCATCACTTTGGATTTGAAGCTAGAGCATGATACTGACACTTTGTGGATGTAGTATGAATTTTCCTATATATTTCAATTTACTGATGAGGTAGATACTTTTTTATTATAAAAATTATATTTGATTTCCAATCAAAAGATCTTGAATTATTCAAGAAAAAGTAATATTTAAAATTTTAATATCAGCCCTTACTGCTATAACAATCTCTACTTTATTAATTCTATTATGCACAATTATTTCAAAAAAGAGAATAATAGACCGAGAAAAAATATCCCCCTTTGAATGCGGGTTTGACCCAAAATCATCAGCGCGACTCCCATTCTCAATTCAATTCTTTTTAATTGCAGTTCTATTCCTAATTTTTGATATTGAAATTGCAATTATTTTACCCATATTAATTACGATAAAGTCCAGAAATATTATAAACTGATCTTTAGTAACATGTATCTTTATAATAATTTTAATTTTAGGGCTATATTATGAATGAAAAACTAATATACTAGAATGAACATAGGAGTATAGTTATATTAATAATATTTAATTTGCAATTAAAAGAAGCCTGATAGCTACTCTTAAGTAATGAAGTAAATATACAATTAGTTTCGACCTAAAATTAGAGATTCATCTCCTTACTTATTAATTGAAGCCAAAATAGAGGCCTTTCATTGTTAATGAAATTAATGATTAACTATACTAATCCAATTAAAAGAGAAAGTTGTATCTAAAAGAAGCTGCTAACTATCTTTTAAAGCGGTTAAAATCCGTTTTTCTCTTACTTATATAGTTTAACTTAAAACTCTTCATTTTCAATGAATAAATAGAATTATTTCTTATAAGTTATTTAAGAAACTAATTTATCTTAATATCTTCAATATTATGCTTTAAACTTAAGCTACTTAAATTAAATAAAAAAAAAGAATAAAGAATATAATATAAAAATTAAAAAAAATACTTTAATTCTATTTAACTGAACAATAAAATTAACCCTTCTTAATAATAAATTATAATTAATCAATAAATTAGATATTATATATTCACCCCAACTATAATCTAAAATCCTAACATAATTTAATGAAGTTGATAAACTAAAAGAATATAATATATAAGTTCTGAAACTAGGTATAAATCACATAGAACCTAAAAATTCAGAAATAAAATTAAAATTTAATCCAAAGATTAAATTAGAATATTTTATCAAAGATATATAATAACCTACAAAACCTCCTAATACTATAAAAAATAAAGCTAAACACTTTAAATATAAAGGTAATAAAATTATATTAGGAATGGGAAAAATTATTCATGACAATAAACCCCCTTTAATAACTCTTATAAAAGTAAGAAAAATTAATGAATTCATCATTTTATAATCTTCATAATAATTATTATATCTTAATAAACCAATATAATTAATTATACTATAATAAATTAATCGTAATCTATAAGAAGCAGTTAAACCAATAGAAATATAAAATAATAAATATAAGTATAAATTATATATATTTATATTTATTAATTCTAAAATTAAATCCTTTCTATAAAACCCAGATAAAAATGGTAAACCACATAAAGATAAGTTTGAAATGCTAAAACAAACTCTAGTATAAGGTAAATTATTAATTAAACCCCCCATATATCGAATATCCTGAGTATCATTTATACAATGAATAATTAAACCTGAGCACAAAAATAATAAAGCCTTAAAAAAAGCATGAGTCAAAAGATGAAAAAAGGCAACATCAGAATAACCCATAAATAAAATTCTTATTATTAAACCAAGCTGACTCAAAGTAGAGAGAGCAATAATTTTCTTTATATCATATTCATAATTAGCCCCAAGACCAGATATAAATATAGTCAAAACAGAAACTATCAAAAATAAATTCATATTAAAATTAAATAATGAATTAAATCGAATTAATAAATATACACCCGCAGTAACTAAAGTAGAGGAATGGACCAAAGCAGAGACTGGTGTAGGAGCTGCTATAGCAGCAGGAAGTCAAGAAGAAAAGGGAATTTGAGCACTCTTAGTGAAAGAAGCCAAAATAATTAAACATATATAAATAAAGCCCCAACTATATAAATTATAATTATAAAATATAAAATACCATCTCCCTAAATTATATATATACCCAATTGATAAAAGAATAGCAACATCCCCAATTCGATTAGTCAAAATAGTTAATATTCCAGCATTATAACTCTTACAGTTATGAAAATAAATTACTAAACAATATGATACTAAACCTAAACCATCCCAACCCAATAAAATTCTTACTAAATTAGGTCTAATAATTATTATACATATAGAAATAACAAACATAATAACCAAAAATAAAAAACGAAACTTATACTTATCCCCTCTTATATAAGAAAAACTATAAAAAATAACTATACAAGAAATAAATATCACTCTACCAATAAAAAATAAAGATATCCAATCAAATAAAAAAGTTATTGATAAAGAACAAGAATTTAAATTAATAATTTCCCAATCAATTAAAACCGAATAGCTATATAAAATAAATAATATACCCATTAAATATAAAATTAAACCACTAATAAAAAAAATAATAAACCATAATATATATATATTTAAATAAATAATTCAGAGTAAATTACACCTATAATTCCACAAATTATTATTCTATATTAAACTATCTAAATAAAGTCATAAAGTAAAAATTTCACTCTTTAAAAACAAAATATTAAGAGGTAATCAATGATAAATAATTAATATATATTCACGAACCTTAGAATTTCTTATATAATTTAAACCTCTATATATATAACCATGCTGAACAACTGAATATAAATAAATTCTATAACAACATCTAAAAAAGGAAGATAAACCTAAAAAATAAATAGAAAATAAATTCCAGCTTATTAAAGAATTGATAAGAAAAATTTCACCCAATAAGTTTAAACTTGGGGGTCTAGACATATTTCTGATTCTTAATAAAAACCACATTAAACCTATTGAAGGTATAATTAATAAAAATCCCCTATTAATTATAATACTTCGACTATGAGTACGTTCATAAACAATATTAGATAAAGCAAATAACCCAGAAGAACATAAACCATGACCTAACATTATAATTAAGGAACCCCATAAACCTAAAGAATTACAAGTTATTAAACCCCCAATAACTAAACCTATATGAGAAACAGAAGAATAAGCAATTAAAGATTTAATATCAACCTGACACAGGCATAATAAGCCAATAACTACAGAACCATAAAGTCTAATCACAATTCAAATATAGTTATAATAAATATAACTATACAAAAATAAAAACACCCGATATAAGCCATATCCCCCTAACTTTAACAAAACCCCAGCCAAAATTATAGAACCAGAAACAGGAGCCTCTACATGAGCCCTAGGAAGTCAAAAATGAACAAAAAATATAGGTATCCTAAACAAAAAAGATAAAATTATAGATAAATAAATATAAATATTAATATCTAAAACAATTAAATAATAAAATAAAGTAAAACTTTTTATATTAATATAAAAAATACATAAAAGCATAGGAAAAGAAGCAAACAAAGTATAAAAAATTAAATATATTCCAGCAGATAAACGCTCAGGCTGATAACCCCAACCAAAAATTAAAATAATAGTTGGAACTATTCTACTCTCAAAAAATAAATAAAAATAAAATAAATTTCTACAACAAAAAGATAAAACCAAAAATATTAATAAAAAATAAAAAACAACTATTAAAGGTATATAGAACCCCCTACAGTAAATTAAATATCTAGAAAAAATTATTAAAGAAATAATCCAAACAGTTAAAACAATTATTCAATAAGAAATTATATCAAAACCAAATCCATATCTTAAACATCTATAATAAATATTAACATTATTAAAAAGAAATAAAAAAATAAATAATATTAACATAAAACAAGTAATCCATCAATCAAAAAAAAGAATCATAAACCCTAAAAATATAATATACTTTATCATGAAAGAATAGAAATTCTTGATAATATATCATTACCATGACTACGAATAATATTAACTAAAACCCCCAAACCTAAAGCCCCCTCACAAACAGAAAAAACTAAATAAAATAATAAAAAATAAAGTTCATAATCAACCAAAAATAAAAAAAATAAAAAAAATAAAGAAACAACAAGATATTCTAAACTAAAAAGCAAAATTAATAAGTGATTACGAAATAAACAAAAAACAAATAAACCTCTTAAAAATATATAAATAATCATATTAAACACTAGTTTTAATAGTTTAAATAAAACAATGATTTTGTAAATCATAAATAGATATAATCTTTAAAACTTCAGCAAAAAGTAAAACCTATCTCTAGTCTCCAAAACTAACATTTTATTTAAACTATTTACTGAAATCAATATTATAATTATAATAATTATCATATTATCAAGAATATTTATATGAATCAATAACCCATTAATAATAGCAATAATTATCATCATACAAACCATTCTATTATCCATAATAATTGGAATAACTTTAAAATCATTTTGATTTTCATACATTATTATAATTATTATATTAAGAGGAATACTTGTACTTTTTATATATATAGCAAGAATTGCCTCAAACAAAAAAATTCAAATAAAATTATCCCTGAGAATACCAATATTTATTATTATAATAATTATTACAGTAATAAAAAAAGAAGTAATTTATACTACTATAAAAGATAATCAATTACTTATAATACTTAATAAGCTATTCAACCAACCTTATATAATAATTACTATTATAATAATTGTATACTTACTTGTAACAATAATTGTAGTATCAAAAATTGTTAACATTAATAAAGGACCTTTACGAACTAATAAATATGAATAAACCTACACGAAAAATCCACCCACTAATTAAAATCATTAATAATTCACTTATTGATTTACCCTCACCATCAAATATCTCATTATGATGAAACTTCGGATCAATATTAGGAATATGCTTAATAATTCAAATAATATCAGGAATCTTTCTAGCTATACACTATACAGCTAATATTGAAATAGCTTTCAATTCTATAATTCATATCTGTCGAGATGTAAATTATGGATGATTAATTCGTAACATTCACGCTAATGGAGCATCATTATTCTTTATATGCATCTATATACATGTAGGACGAGGAATATACTACAGATCCTATAAATTAATTATAACATGAAATATTGGAGTAATTTTATTAATATTAACCATAGCAACAGCATTTTTAGGTTACGTTCTCCCATGAGGACAAATATCTTTATGAGGAGCAACAGTAATTACTAATTTAATATCAGCAATCCCCTATATTGGAAATGAACTAGTAAAATGATTATGGGGAGGATTTTCAGTTGATAACGCAACATTAACTCGATTCTTTACCCTACATTTTTTAATACCATTCATTATTGCAGCTATAGTTATATTACATTTGTTATTTCTACACCAAACAGGGAGAAATAACCCATTAGGGATCAATTCAAATTATGACAAAATTCCATTCCACCCATACTTCTCAATTAAAGACCTAATAGGAATTATATTTTCAATAACTATATTTTCATTATTAGTAACTCTAGAACCACGAATACTAGGGGATCCTGAAAACTTTATTCCAGCCAATCCTTTAGTTACCCCTGTTCATATTCAACCAGAATGATATTTTTTATTTGCCTACGCAATTTTACGATCAATCCCTAATAAATTAGGAGGAGTAATAGCCATATTAATATCTATTCTAATTATTACAATTTTACCCATTACAAATAAAAATAAATTCCAAAGTATAACATTTTACCCGATCAATAAATTAATATTTTGAACATTTACATCAACAATCATTTTACTTACATGAATTGGAGCACGACCAGCAGAAGAACCATTTATTATTACAGGACAAATCTTAACAACCTTATATTTTATATACTTTATTATAAATCCTATAACCCTAAAACTTTGAGATAAAATTAATTAGTTAATTAAACTTTAGATAAGTATATATTTTGAAAATATAAAAAAATGGTTAAATTCCATTATTAACTTCACCTAATTTAATGAAATATAAACCTACTAGAATACACAAAAACAAAGAATAAAATAAAAAATAATTTAAAGACAGGGGCAAAAACCCCCTCCAACATAAATATATTAGTTTATCATAACGAAACCGAGGTAAAGTTCCACGAACTCAAATAAATCAAAAAATAATAATAGAAACCTTAAAATAAAAAAAAATAGAAAATAAATCACAACCAAAAAAAATAACCACTGTAATTAAACTTATAAAAATAATATTTATATATTCAGATAAAAAAATAAAAGAAAAATTAACCCCTCTATATTCTACATTAAACCCCGAAACTAACTCTCTCTCACCCTCCGCAAAATCAAAAGGAGAACGATTAGTTTCAGCTAAACAAGAAGATAATCAACAAAAAAATAAGGGAAAAGAAAAATAAATAAACCAACAATCATAATAATAAACAAAATTAATGAAATTAAAACTAAAAATAAAAATAAAAAAACATAACATAATTAAAGCTATTCTAACCTCATAAGAAATAGTCTGAGCAACAGCCCGTAAACAACCCAATATAGCATATTTAGAATTAGAAGATCAACCAGACAATAAAACCCCGTAAACCCCTATCCCAGTACAAACAAGAAAAAATAAAACCCCAAAATTAAAATTATAAACATTAACTAAACTAGGAAATATAACCCATAAAATAAAAGATAAAAATAACATAAATACAGGAGAAATATAATAAATAAAAAAATTAGAAACAAGAGGATAAGTCTGTTCCTTAAAAAATAACTTAATACCGTCAGAAAAAGGTTGTAATAAACCAATAAATCCTACTTTATTAGGACCTTTACGAATTTGAATATAACCCAAAAGTTTACGTTCTAATAAAGTTACAAAACCGACAGAAATTAAAATAAAAACCAGTAAAACAATAAAATTAATAATAAAAATTACTATCTGTAAAATAAATTACATAAATAAATTCTAAATTTATTGCACTAATCTGCCAAAATAGTAATAATAATCAATAAAAAATAAATTTTATTAATAAATGGTCCTTTCGTACTAAAATATTAAATAAAAATTGAAGATAGAAACCAACCTGGCTCACGCCGGTCTGAACTCAGATCATGTAAAAATATAAAGGTCGAACAGACCTATAACTTAAGCACCTACACCTAAGAATTATTTTAATCCAACATCGAGGTCGCAAACTCATTTATCGATAAGAACTCTCCAAAAAAATTACGCTGTTATCCCTAAGGTAATTTAATCTTATAATCCATAATAAAGGATCACTAAAACAAAAATTATTGAAAAATATAAAATAAAAGTTAAAAAAATTTCATAATCACCCCAACCAAATTATTATATATATAATAAAAAATAAAATTAAAACCTATTATATAAATTAATAATAAAATTCTACAGGGTCTTCTCGTCCCTCAACATAATCTTGGAATTTTAACCAAAAAATTAAATTCATAAATTATAATAAAGAAAGTAGATATTTCGTCCAACCATTCATACAAGCCCTCAATTAAAGAACAAATGATTATGCTACCTTTGTACAGTTAAAATACTGCAGCTATTTAATATAAATCATTGAGCAGGATAGACCTAAAATTATAAATCAATAGGACATGTTTTTGTTAAACAGGCGAACACCAAAATTGCCGAATTACTATAAAATAATTTACAAAACTACTAATTTTATCATTATTACAATAAAAAAAAATTAAAATATAAATTTTAATAAAAATCTAAAAAAAAATAAATAAATAAATAATAAATATAAACTATAACGAAATTAAAGATGGATGTTACTAAACCTACAAAAAAATAATTAATAATAAATATAGAAAAATAAAGAGCTTATCCCCCTTACTATTAAATTAAGGGGTTAAATATAATAAAAATAAAAATTAACCTAATTAATTATGAATTAAATTCATTTATTAAAAAACCAGATATTTAAAATTGAATAAAATATAATCCCTAATCATAAATTAAAAATCATTATAAAACATAAAACCCCATTTATGATTATCCCTTTTAATTTCGGGAAATATTATAATAAATAATAATTAATTAATAAACCCTGATACAAAAGGTACTAAAAAAAATTAAACTTATAATAAAAATAATATTAAACCTTTACAGTAAAATAAGCTATAATAAAAAATAAAAATTCTATAAATATACTAATAAATATAATAATTTAAATAAAAAATAATAAACAAAAAAAAATAATAAAAAATAAATTATCAGATTAGAATGAATTGCACAAACCAAAATATTATTGTAAATAATACTACTTCTAAAGATTAATCTGATAACCAACTTCACCTTCCAGTAAAATTACTTTGTTACGACTTATCCCATTTTAAAGATGGGAGTGACGGGCGATATGTACATAATATAGAGCTAAAATCAGAATAAATAAATAAATTAATCTTACTTTCAAATCCTATTTAACATAAAAATTCCAAATTATGATCCTATAAATAAAATTAAATATAACCCATTTCAACCCCTAATATAACTGAACCTTGACTTGACATTAAATATATAACAAATAATAAATGAAAGTCTCCTAATAAAACATTCAATGACAGAGGTATACAAGCAAAATTAAGGTAAAATTCAACGTGGACTATCAATTAAAGAACAGGTTCCTCTGAAAAGACTAAATTACCGCCAAATCTTTTTAATTTAAAGAACATAACTATTAATACTAAAATAAAAATAACAACTCAAATAATAGGGTATCTAATCCTAGTTTAAAAATGAGCTTTCTTATAATCTAAACCAAGAACAAAAAAAAATAAAATTTCACCTAAAAAAAATTTTAAAAAAACCAAATAAATAAATAAATAAATTATCAAAAAAATTAATTTCAGCTGATTGTATAACCGCATATGCTGGCACAAACTTATATAGCCCAATAAGACTTAACTAATTCTAAGATACCTTAAAAAATAAAATTAAAACCTACAAAATAAATATCATTAAGATAAAATAAACAAAAATTAGTATAAAAAATTAACCTAAAACTAATTAAAATCAACAAGATCAATTGAACTACATAATTACAAAAAAATCTTAGTTGGTTTTTCATAATATATTATGTCTCCCCCTACCAGTTTATTAAATATTCTACTATATATTATTTGCACAAATAGTAATCTTCCTAATATGAGATGAACGTTTAACATATATTCTCTGCTAATTAGATGACATGTACGGTGTATAGCTCCTAGGAGTCGCTCTAAATTCCTAAATAGTAAACCATTTAAGCTTAAGCTTTTATTTTATCTTGTCCATATAAGATAATCCTATATTTTAATCTAACCTATAAATAGCTCGAATCTAATAGTGAAATAGTATCATATTATCCAAACATTCCTAGAACATCCTTATCAATCCATAATATTGTATTCCCATAATCCATTTATCGTAATATACTATAGTTAAATAATCTCTATCCCCCCCGGAGTGGGTGAATCAACCTCTATCAATCAATAAATCCTTTCAATCCCCCATTAGAAAAGACAAATCAATCAATTTAATCAATTTAATTTAATTTCATAATTACAAAAAAATCTTAGTTGGTTTTTCATAATATATCATATCTCACACTACTGGTTTATTAAACATTTCACCAACCACGTAACAACCCCCCCCTAAATAAAGAACTAAATATTAAGTTCCATCTATATATATAATTAAGGATAGCTAAATTATTAAATTAAAAACCTTAATATGACAAGATTAAATTAATAATTTAAAATTTAAAATTTGAACAAAATATTTAAACACCTTAATATATATTTTAAATACAAACTGAACATTCAAAATATCAAAAAGAAAGTACCTTTCAAGACTCTATTTAATAGTAAAATGATAAAAAAAAGAACCGATAAAACAAAATAAATTAAATAGAATTGGAATTAGATTAAAGAACAAAATTAGATTATAGAACAGAATTAGATTAAAGAACAAAATTAGATTATAGAACAGAATTAGATTATAGAACAGAATTAGATTAAAGAACAAAATTAGATTATAGAACAAAATTAGATTAAAGAACAAAATTAGATTATAGAACAGAATTAGATTATAGAACAGAATTAGATTAAAGAACAAAATTAGATTATAGAACAGAATTAGATTATAGAACAGAATTAGATTATAGAACAGAATTAGATTAAAGAACAGAATTAGATTAAAGAACAAAATTAGATTATAGAACAGAATTAGATTATAGAACAGAATTAGATTAAAGAACAGAATTAGATTAAAGAACAAAATTAGATTATAGAACAGAATTAGATTAAAGAACAAAATTAGATTAAAGAACAAAATTAGATTATAGAACAGAATTAGATTAAAGAACAAAATTAGATTAAAGAACAAAATTAGATTATAGAACAGAATTAGATTAAAGAACAAAATTAGATTAAAGAACAAAATTAGATTATAGAACAGAATTAGATTAAAGAACAAAATTAGATTATAGAACAGAATTAGATTAAAGAACAAAATTAGATTATAGAACAGAATTAGATTATAGAACAGAATTAGATTATAGAACAGAATTAGATTATAGAACAGAATTAGATTATAGAACAGAATTAGATTAAAGAACAAAATTAGATTATAGAACAGAATTAGATTATAGAACAGAATTAGATTAAAGAACAAAATTAGATTATAGAACAGAATTAGATTATAGAACAGAATTAGATTAAAGAACAAAATTAGATTATAGAACAGAATTAGATTATAGAACAGAATTAGATTAAAGAACAGAATTAGATTATAGAACAGAATTAGATTATAGAACAGAATTAGATTAAAGAACAGAATTAGATTATAGAACAGAATTAGATTAAATAGTTTATTAATCCCCTATCAAGATATTATAATCTATAACAGAATCCAATCTTGAAGAAAAAAAAAAGATTGGATT